GAATATAAAATTAATGTACATACTTTCTCAATTTAATTTGTTTGGTTGGTCCATTTACTACAGATAATCCGAATTCGATGGAAACCAAAAAAGGGTTACCCCACTAATGGTTAACGGTGTAAACCCTGATATAAAAATATAAAATGAGTCAATAAAACAAAACATAAATCCAATTTATAAAAAAATTGCCGATCGGTCTAGAAAACTATTGATAAAGGTTGATAGAGTTTGATTATTACCGCAATTTGGAGTACTTCTAGAGTCCACTTCTGCCCCACACTACGAGAGAGAGGGAAAATGTAAAAACTACCATTAAACCAGCCCACGCGAGACTTACTATATCCATGTGAATTCTGTCCCCTATGAATATGAAGAAACTATTCCATTATTGTTCACTAATAATAGTGAAATCACTGGTGCAGAGTCAAAAAAAGGTAGAGGTATTTGGTCACCATTGATGAACTACTCCAAAAAATCCACTTATTTTATAATGATCTTATTATTATAATGAGATAATTAGTTATTCTTATTATAGATTAGAGAATTTCTAGTAGAATCGACAAGAGGTAAATACAAGTAAACGGACACGGTTCGAAGTATCCAAGGAATCTTACTAACGTATTGAGTAAATGTCTGAGACTTTCATGAGTCTGTATCCAAAGTCTCTTAGGTACTTTCCAAAACTATTAATTCCCTCTCTGGCTATCCAATCTAATTGAAGACTCAGACGGATTTCCCTCTACTACGTTAAGTTTTCCTTGAAGCTGATAGGAAAAACTTTCGGTTATAGAATAGAACCTCGAGAGCCGGGGGTTTAGAATCACGAAAAGAAAGTCTCAAGAGTCTTTTCCTACGTTTGTTATACTAGGGGATTTCAAGTCTGTTGTTGAGGCGGCACCCGGATTTGAACTGGGGAAAAAGGATTTGCAGTCCCCCGCCTTACCACTCGGCCATGCCGCCAAAACGATAGAAACGAGATTCAAATTTTCTCGTTTTTTTTTTTGCAACTCCAAAAAAATATATAGATTTTCCCTCATAAAATTAGAGAATCCAGGACAAATTAGAACCATTAACTATTGACTGTAAATTTGTGACCATTTTTTTTATTTCTAATTAAGATAAGAAAATAATTCTAAATAGATTTATAACTATCTATATTGAGTTTTTGAAATTAAAAATAAATCTTCTTCAATTTCAATTATAACAGTAATGATGAGTATATGTAAACCCCAGAATCAGAACATCCGTTTGGAGGAGTACTTCTCAATAAATGTTTGTATTTCAATTTTTAATTGAATGCATTGAAGAGAAAATTGCATGTTTGATCGAGCATGTGCTGTCCCCAATAGAATAAAAGAAGAAAAAGAGACATATATCTTAATATCTGTGCCTTCTTTTTTATTTTAATCAACTAATAAACAAAATTAATAAAAAAAAAAAAAAAAAGTTTTCTATTTATTATATGTTTATCTGCCCTAACCAATCCAATCATGAATACATTTTTTTATGGTATGCAATCGAATTGGAATATGTAATATCATAGGTGAAAATGAAATTACTTTTTTTTAGTCTTTACAAAACTCCATAAGTTGCAGTGGTATTTCTCAATTCTGTTCCAGTTTGATCTGTTTCTTATAAAAAATTCTAGTTGAATCTAGTCTCCGTTCATACGTATTTCATACATTCCACATATCTTGGGGTTGGATAAAATTTCATGTGATTCAGTAAACAGAATAGAAATTCCATTATTGCTAGATCGAATTCTATGGATATGATTCGGTGAAGAATGAGAGATGGGATGGTTTTTTTCAATAAACGGATAAATGGGAAATTCAAAAAAGATGCTCGGGGATGGAAAAGAGGGAACATCTACAATACCTGGATTTAATCAGATACAATTTGAAGGGTTTTATCGATTTATTGATCAGGGTTTAATAGAAGAACTTTCTAAATTTCCTAAAATTGAAGATATAGATCACGAAATTGAATTTCAATTATTTGTGGAAACATATCAATTGGTAGAACCTCTGATAAAAGAACGAGATGCTGTCTATGAATCACTTACATATTCTTCTGAATTATACGTATCCGCGGGATTAATTTGGAAAACCAGTAGGAATATGCAAGAACAAAGAATTTTTATTGGAAACATTCCTTTAATGAATTCCCTTGGAACTTCTATAGTAAACGGAATATACAGAATTGTGATCAATCAAATATTGCAAAGTCCTGGTATCTATTACCAGTCAGAATTGGATCATAACGGGATTTCGGTCTATACCGGCACCATAATATCAGATTGGGGAGGCAGGTTAGAATTAGAGATTGATAAAAAAGCAAGAATATGGGCTCGTGTGAGTAGGAAACAGAAAATATCTATTCTAGTTCTATCATCAGCTATGGGTTCAAATCTAAGAGAAATTCTAGAAAATGTTTGCTACCCTGAAATTTTCTTATCTTTCTTGACCGATAAGGAGAAAAAAAAAATTGGGTCAAAAGAAAATGCTATTTTGGAGTTTTATCAACAATTTTCTTGTGTAGGTGGGGATCCAATATTTTCTGAATCCTTATGTAAGGAATTACAAAAAAAATTCTTTCACCAAAGGTGTGAATTAGGAAGAATTGGTCGCCGAAATATTAACGGGAGACTGAATCTTAATATACCTCATAACAATATATTTTTGTTACCACGAGATATATTAGCAGCTGCCGATCATTTGATTGGGATGAAATTTGGAATGGGTACACTTGATGATATGAATCATTTGAAAAATAAACGTATTCGCTCTGTAGCGGATCTTTTACAAGACCAGCTCGGGTTGGCTCTGGCTCGCTTAGAAAATGTAGTTAAGGGAACTATAGGTGGAGCAATTAGGCATAAATTGATACCTACTCCTCAGAATTTGGTAACTTCAACCCCAGTAACAACTACTTATGAATCCTTTTTCGGATTACACCCATTATCTCAAGTTTTGGATCGAACTAATCCGTTGACACAAATCGTTCATGGGAGAAAGTTGAGTTATTTGGGCCCTGGCGGATTAACAGGTCGAACTGCGAATTTTCGGATACGAGATATCCATCCTAGTCACTATGGGCGGATTTGCCCCATTGACACGTCTGAAGGAATCAATGTTGGACTTATTGGATCTTTATCAATTCATGCCAGGATTGGTGATTGGGGGTCGTTAGAAAGTCCATTTTATGAACTATTTGATAAATCAAAAAAAGCACGGATACGGATGCTTTTTTTATCACCAAGTCAAGATGAATATTATATGATAGCCGCAGGAAATTCTTTGGCTCTTAATCGGGGCATTCAAGAAGAACAGGCTGTACCAGCTCGATACCGCCAAGAATTTTTGACTATCGCATGGGAAGAGGTTCATCTTCGAAGCATTTTTCCTTTCCAATATTTTTCCATTGGCGCTTCCCTAATTCCTTTTATCGAACATAATGATGCGAATCGAGCTTTAATGAGTTCTAATATGCAACGTCAAGCAGTTCCACTTTCTCGGTCCGAAAAGTGCATTGTTGGAACTGGATTGGAACGGCAAGTGGCTTTAGATTCGGGGGTTCCCGCTCTAGCCGAACACGAGGGAAAAATCCTTTATACTGACACTGAGAAGATAATTTTATCGGGCAACGGGGATACTTTTAGTATTCCATTAATTATGTATCAACGCTCAAACAAAAATACTTGTATGCATCAAAAACCTCAGGTTCGTCGGGGTAAATGCATTAAAAAGGGACAAATTTTAGCGGATGGTGCTGCTACAGTTGGTGGGGAACTCGCTTTGGGTAAAAATATATTAGTGGCTTATATGCCATGGGAAGGATACAATTTTGAAGATGCGGTACTCATTAGTGAGTGTCTAGTATATGGTGATATTTATACCTCTTTCCACATACGGAAATATGAAATTCAGACGCATGTGACAACCCAAGGTCCTGAAAGGATCACTAAAGAAATACCACATCTAGAAGGCCGTTTACTCCGAAATTTAGACACAAATGGAATTGTGATGCTAGGATCGTGGGTTGAAACGGGTGATATTTTAGTAGGTAAATTAACGCCTCAAGTGGCGAAAGAATCTTCCTATGCTCCGGAAGATAGATTATTACGGGCCATACTTGGCATTCAGGTATCGACTTCAAAAGAAACTTGTTTAAAATTGCCTATAGGTGGTAGAGGTCGAGTTATTGATGTGAGATGGGTTCAGAAAAAAGGGGGGTCAAGTTATAACCCAGAAATAATTCGTGTATATATTTCACAGAAACGTGAAATCAAAGTAGGTGATAAAGTAGCTGGAAGACATGGAAATAAAGGTATAATTTCAAAAATTTTGCCTAGACAGGATATGCCTTATTTGCAAGACGGGAGACCCGTGGATATGGTCTTCAACCCATTAGGAGTACCCTCACGCATGAATGTAGGACAGATATTTGAATGCTCGCTTGGGTTAGCGGGAAGTCTGCTAGATAGACATTATCGAATAGCCCCCTTTGATGAGAGATATGAACAAGAGGCCTCGAGAAAATTAGTGTTTTCTGAATTATATGAAGCCAGTAAGCAAACAGCGAATCCATGGGTATTTGAACCCGAGTATCCAGGAAAAAGTCGAATTTTTGATGGAAGAACGGGAGATCCTTTTGAACAGCCTGTTATAATAGGAAAGCCCTATATCTTGAAATTAATTCATCAAGTTGATGATAAAATACACGGACGCTCTAGTGGACATTATGCACTTGTTACACAACAACCCCTTAGAGGCCGTTCTAAGCAGGGGGGGCAGCGGGTAGGCGAAATGGAGGTTTGGGCGCTAGAGGGGTTTGGTGTTGCTCATATTTTACAAGAGATGCTTACTTATAAATCGGATCATATTAGAGCTCGCCAAGAAGTACTTGGTACCACTATCATTGGAGGAACAATACCTAAACCAGAAGATGCTCCAGAATCTTTTCGATTACTTGTTCGAGAACTACGATCTTTGGCTCTG